TTTGAAAAGACCCCATTCCTAGAGCTAACATCATATAACCCAATTGAGACATTGTCGAATAGGCTAAACCCCTCTTAATGTCTTTTTGAGCAAGAGCTAAAGTAGCTCCTAACAATAGTGTGATTACGCCTATCAACGAGATAAAATTCATTATATAAGGTATAACTATAAAAAGAGGAAGAAGGCGAGCGACAAGAAAAATCCCCGCTGCTACCATAGTAGCCGCATGTATAAGAGCCGAAATAGGAGTGGGTCCCTCCATAGCATCAGGTAACCACACATGAAGAGGAAATTGTGCAGATTTAGCAACTGCACCGGCAAATAATAGAGCAGCACACAAAGTAACAAATGAAGAATTCACTTCATTATTATAAATCAAGTTATTGACTATTTGGAATAAATCCCGAAATTCAAAGCTCCCGGTTATCCAATAAAAACCTAAAATTCCTAATAATAAACCAAAATCCCCTACACGATTCGTTACAAACGCCTTTTGGCAAGCATTTGCTGCAGGAGGTCGTGTGAACCAAAACCCTATTAATAAATAGGAACACACTCCAACCAATTCCCAAAAAATATAAATTTGTATCAAATTTGAACTAGTAACTAATCCCAACATGGAAGTACTAAAAAAACTCATATAAGAAAAAAATCTCAAGTATCCTTGATCATGAGCCATATAATTATCACTATAAATAAGAACCATAATTCCAACCGTAGTGATTAACATCAACATAATAGAAGTAAGTGGATCAATGAAGTAGCCAAATTCTAAAGAAAAATCATTATCGAGGGTCCAAGACCATACATATTGATAGATAGAACTGCTATTTATTTGCTGAATAGACAAATTCGTTGAAAAAATCATGACTATACTTAACAATAAAATACTTGGAAAGGCCCATATACGATGAAGATTTTTTGTTGCTGTCGGAAAAAGAAGAAGTCCAACTCCTATTAACATAGGAACAGGAAGTGGAACGAAAGGCAAAATCCACGCATATTGATATGTCTGTTCCATAATTTTTTTTTAATTCTTAATTAATATTAATTGGTTCCGACTAACCGGACCTTACCTCTTTTGAAAGGAGTCAATAAAAAAATGAAGATATGTACTAAGTTAACCTAACTAAAATAGAATTTTTGAATTTTGATTTCTTTTTATTACTTATTCTTTCTGAATTTCTGCTAAATATCTGAATTTCTGCTAAATATTTCAAATATTCAAATCAAGAAGTTATAATTGGTCAAATCATATGAAAGAAAGAGATTAATTACTAGTCTACTTAGAATTTGGAAATTCAAGTTAAATTAGCCATATTTTCCTGAGTTTGACAAGTTACTAAAAATATTCTTCTTTTTTTCTATTTTTAGTACTATTTTATATGATATTCCCCATATCATTCACCCATCTTATTCTATTCTTTTAGATTTTTCTAGATTTTTCGAAAAAATATTATCTAGAAAAGAAATACATAGTGAATTAGAAAAACGCATATTGTTTCGAACAATATCAACAATAGATGTCTTTCACATCCAGCTATATCAATGAAAAATCTATTCATTTTTATTTAAATGGCAGTTCCAAAAAAACGTACTTCTGCATCAAAAAAGCGTATTCGTAAAAATTGTTGGAAAAGGAAGGGGTATTGGGCAGCGTTAAAAGCGTTTTCCCTGGGGAAATCTCTTTCTACCGGGAATTCAAAAAGTTTTTTTGTCCGACAAACAAATAAACTAAGTAATAAAACATAACATGTTGGAATAATCTAAATTGGCCTGACTCGAAAATTGACTCATTTCATTTCGAAAATAAAATTCCCGAATTCCATTTCTTATTGATTAACTCAACGGGGAATGGAATTCATTCCGCTCTTAGATTAGAATATGGAGAAGAAGAATTCTTCTGTTTATCTTAACGAGTTCAAAAATTGGGGGGGGTATCCTTTAATACTAGGACTATCTACTTTTCCAGGAGTTCAAGTTGAGAAGAGTTAAAAATACACAATAAAACGAAGACCCCTAAACGAAAATAATGAACCTTCAAATATCTATTTGAACAAAATTTTATTCATCAAATTCAATCTTTCCTAAAAAATATTGCACCCAGTTGAATTCTTAAATCTAGACGATTCCTTATTCATAGGCTATTATGAGGTCAAGATAGGCCGCTATGGTGAAATTGGTAGACACGCTGCTCTTAGGAAGCAGTGCTAGAGCATCTCGGTTCGAGTCCGAGTGGCGGCATATGATCTCCTAAAAAAAAAAAGAAAATTGATCCTATAATGAATTCAATTTCCGATTTTTATTTTATAATTTTAGAACTCCCCTTTTATGATATTTTCAACTTTAGAACACATATTAACTCATATTTCTTTTTCGACCGTTTCCATTCTAATTACAATTCAGTTGATAACCTTTTTAATCGATGAAATCGTAAAACTATATGATTCGTCCAAAAAGGGCATGATAATGACTTTTTTCTGTATAACAGGATTATTAA